CTTATTCTAAGTCATTCTAATCTAATAGACAAATGGTAAGAATAACAACATGCTATAAATATCTCTATTTTTACGTTCGAATATATTATTCGAAGAGAGTCTAAAAAATACTGGTGTTTTTTGATGAAAGAAAAAAGCCCCTTATCGGATTTGAACCGATGACTTACGCCTTACCATGGCGTTACTCTACCACTGAGTTAAAGGGGCTCCTTTGGCTCAATTCATGAATCAATTATTAATATGCATACAAGATATATCTATTCTATAGCGATATGTTGTATAATTTATATATATAGATTATCTATTCCATTTCATTAATATTACATACTAAATAGAGATTCCATGTCATATATATAAAATAATATATAGATTAGATCTAATAAATCTCTATTTATGTAATAAATATATATGCATTAGACTCAGCAATAGACTCAGAATGGATATGGGTGATTCCAGAACGAAAAATTGGATTTATTTAGATATTATTCTAGGGTATAGGTTGAACATACGGGTTGAGAAATAAAACGGGAATGAATTGTTTCAAGACTGAAATTGACTTCTCTATTTCTATTCTATTAATCTAATAAATAAATAATGAATTTGATTGATATGATCTTCAAAATGAACAAATATGAAAGATATTTGATCGAATCATATGATAAAAAGGTGCAACTTGTCCGCCGAATCAAACAAATTCTTTAAGAAAAAAATTTCAATTTTATTGAAAGAAGGATCCTGACGTCCTATTACTTCTATTTATTTAGATTTATCTTGATTTTTTGCTTTTTTTTGTGAATTAATGAAGAATAAATAGAGATTGAATAATGAATAAATATAGATATAGACACTCTATTTGAATTAAAAAAAACTCTATTCTATATAGTATCGAATCAAGAATTTCCTATTTTTAGATGTCGATTAGAATGAATTTTTTAGGAAAAAAATCATGAATCAAAAAATTTTATGAAATTATCTGAAAGAGGGAAAGACCTTTCGAGTCTAATCAGACTCTTCCGTTATATTGACAATATAAAAAAACTTATCATATGATAATCATCGTATCGTATAATATGATGGCGGTTGGGCAAGTATGCCCCCATCGTCTAGTGGTTCAGGACATCTCTCTTTCAAGGAGGCGGCGGGGATTCGACTTCCCCTGGGGGTAGGGTACTACGAAAAGAAGTTGATCTAGGCTTCTAACTAAGCCTAGAATGGCTTCTTCCTGGGTCGATGCCCGAGCGGTTAATGGGGACGGACTGTAAATTCGTTGGCAATATGTCTACGCTGGTTCAAATCCAGCTCGGCCCAAGAATTCCCTGATCCGCCATGAAATGATATAGACTTTTTCTTTGTTCTTCAAAAATGACGGATATTAACGAATCAAAAATGGCGGATAGATCCTTACCGCTTGAATTGCTCTGTTCCATTTTTTTCTTAGCAAAAATTCCTATTTTGCTAAGAACTCTAATCTCAATTTACGATTTTCAAAATAGGCTTATATATTATATATAATAATAATAACCTATAATAAAAACCGAATAAAGAAAAAACTTTGTTTTTAACGATAAAGATGGGTTTTCATTCCATTTGGACAGTACTGAACTAATAATATGTTATGTGTCGCTCTCGATAAAGTATCGATATATCAGTATATCCCTCGTGCCTCGGTGATCCTTATAAAACCGAGATTCGATTTCAAAATTGAAATCGTTTAGTTTCAATGCAAGTATAAATATATATATGTATACTCGATAGCTTGATTTCATGGGGATTGTAGTTCAATTGGTTAGAGCACCGCCCTGTCAAGGCGGAAGCTGCGGGTTCGAGCCCCGTCAGTCCCGACGGAATAAAATCAATCAAATAAAAACCAATAACATGAAAAAAAGGATCCAAATTCTTTTTAGAGAGAATGAATTTTTTTTTAAGAGAAGTGCTGTCGAAGACAGACTATCCATAGTGAACGTTGCTAGAAGATTCAATCTTTTTTCTATCTTAGTAGTAGTATAATTTCTATCTTAGTAGTAGTATAATAATACTAGGACTTTTTTAGGATACTTGTTTGATTTGTTTTCCACGCAAATTAGATCATTAAAAAAAGTAGTTAACTCCTTCTTCTTTTTTATTTAGCTTCTGAGTTGGTTTGTTTGTAACCAACGGAAATGAAACGTAAAGAGTATTCAAATACTACTTCATCAGATTCATCAGATGAATCTACAAGGAATGGGGTCTAATTTATAGAAAAACAAGAAAGAAGGAGGAAAATATTAAAAAAATAAAAAAGAATCCAAAAGAGAAAGGAAGTCGATTGAATTGAATCATGTGAATTGGATCATGAATCCGATTTTGAATTTGGTATGGCTAAAAAAAAGATCTTCCTGTGGTATACTATTCCATTTTCAACGCTGAATTGATTTGATAGCTCAGATATTTTATTCATGATATTGATCTGATTCAATATCATCGAGGTTGAATTCAGCCCATTGAATTTTCGGGGTGAAAATTTGCTCATCTCTATGGGATTAAATCCCGAATTATTGCCTAATAAAAATAAAAATAAAAAACACTGAGATTATGGAAGTCAATATTCTCGCATTTATTGCTACTGCACTCTTCATTCTAGTTCCTACTGCCTTTTTACTTATAATATATGTAAAAACCGTGAGTCAAAGTGATTAAGTTGAATGAAACTTGATTGTTTTTTTGAGGCACCTATTGAAGAAATCGAAGAAATCAAAAGGATTAATTGGAATTTTGTGTCGTAAGTGGAATGCGAATTAGCGGGATACTATTATATGAGATCCGATAGTATGGTAGAAAGCATCTTTCTACCATACTAGCTAGCATACTCCCAATTATGCTTATTGTAATGGAAGAAGTTGTCTATTATATACTTTATATCTTTCTATTTTCTGTATACATAAAATATATATACATCAAAAAAAAAAGAAGGGCTTTGTAAAATAAAAAAATATGTCTATAAAACAATCCATACAGCTTGATTCTTCACGTCAATCAATTAGTAATGCCTTTAGAGTCCACTTCGCCCCCATACTACGAGGGACAGAGAAAAAGTAAAGACGACCATTAAAGCAGCCCAAGCAAGACTTACTATATCCATGTAAATTATGTCTCCTGTCTCTATGAAGGATATTCCACTAGTGTTCACTAATAATAGTGGGATCAATGGCGCATAGTCAAAAAAAAGGGGATTATGACCTAACGCCGTTGATGAAAGGCTCCAATAAATCCGCTTCCAACAAGTGATACTCTTTTTCTAGTGGAATCGTAAGGGGGTAAGCATAAAAAAATACGCAGTCACACGTTTTGAAATAGCAGGGGGAATCCGCTGAATCTTAAGATAAGATGTAGAAAAGCTATTCTTTCTTTTCTTGTCTTCTATTTTATCTATTTTAATTAGGTTAGGTATTATTTAAAAAATAAAAAATTCGGGAAAAGCCCTAAAAATGAATTGAGATTCAGGAGTAGATAATGATCTACTCCATCCCTCTGTTTCCCGTTTCATCTAATCATTACTGTCTAATATTTCTCTCCGGGATCAACCCGAGGATCACTTATTCATTCTTGATTTTGGTTTATTGAAAAGAAATTCAATTCATTCTTTCTTTTTGCATTTTTTCTAGGTGTAGTGGATCTTATCTATCAAAAAAAGTCAATTTTCCATCAGGCTATCGAATTGAATTCAAGAACCAGTAATGAAACACCCCATTACGTAGTGGAATGGAATCAGGAAATCCTTCTATGAAATTGTTTTCATTCCACTACTCGAATCTTTCGGGGAATCTTACCCAGAATCCTAAAGGCAAGCATTTCTAGCACTTTCTGTTTAGAAAACGGAGCTTCCAGATGTTTAGAATCAAGCAAGTATCCAAAGGCCTTTTCCTACGTTTGCTTCTGCTGGAGAAAAACTAATCGAGTTATATCAGCCAAATCCAATACAAGATTTTTTCCTTTTGGTTGATCAGGCGACACCCGGATTTGAACTGGGGAAAAAGGATTTGCAGTCCCCCGCCTTACCGCTCGGCCATGTCGCCAAACCAAAATAATACCTTACGAAATAGATGAGAATATTGAAATAGATGAGAATAGTCTCTCTTTCTTTGGATGGGATGCGGGATTACTTAATTTCTTTCTTTTTTATTTCACTTGGATTTTTCATTTTGAATCCCATTTTCTTTAATCCCTTGCCCGAAATAAACCCATCGTTTTTTGTATTGGGTCCATTCCTTTGGTTATATGTTTATATGGTATAGTATCTCAAAACATAAATAGCAAAAATTGGATATTGAAAAAAAAAACTGAATGTGATTTTTCCGTCACCAAAGTCATAATTCGGGGCAAATTGGAACCATTAACTATGAAATGGAACTTGAAATTGCTGAATGATTCTTGTATTTGAATTGAAAATTGGAGATTCCTAATCTCTATTTTAGAATCACTATTCTATAATATTATATAATAATATATATAATATTATAGAATAATATATATAATCTAATACTAATAATATATAAATTGATATATTGATAGTTAACTAAACTAACCCGTATTAATTTTTTAAAATTAAACCAATTTCCATTCTGTTTGCAACTAAAAGTCGATGGAAACCCCAGAGCAGAAATGCTTATACAAATAGCTAATCGCCCATCTTCCCCCTATATGATATGATCCCGATAGCAAATTCTCAGTAAATTGCCGTGCTTCCGTTTTTCCTTGAATAGCAAATTGACTAGAAAATAACAATTTAGCTAGAGTGCGGTATGTGCGGTCTCGAATCCACCCGCAATAAAAATGAAGGAGGAAACATATCTAACATATCTATAGAAACGTATAAATAGATAGCTATCTACGCACATTTACTAAATACAAGCCCTATTCATTACTATGTCACGCACTTTGTTTGATCCTATTTCTTGGACCCAAAAATCGAGATTTCCTGCTAGATGAAATATCTCTTTGCTGCGAATCTTTTGTTGAAGAAT